ATGCAATTGAACTTAGTAAGTGCATATTTAAGCCGTTGGGTGTTTTCCACTAATCATAAAGATATCGGCACATTATATCTAGTGTTTGGTGTTGGGGCCGGTATGATAGGAACAGCTTTCAGTATGTTGATAAGGTTAGAACTTTCCGCCCCCGGAACTATGTTGGGGGACGACCATCTTTATAATGTAATCGTGACTGCGCATGCCTTTGTTATGATCTTTTTCCTGGTGATGCCGGTGATGATAGGGGGGTTTGGAAATTGGTTGGTGCCGTTATATATCGGTGCACCAGACATGGCCTTCCCGCGACTAAATAACATTAGTTTCTGGCTCTTGCCCCCTGCCCTAATATTATTGTTGGGCTCCGCCTTTGTTGAACAGGGGGTTGGGACAGGTTGGACGGTGTATCCGCCTCTCGCGGGCATTCAAGCGCATTCGGGGGGGGCCGTGGACATGGCCATATTTAGCCTCCACTTGGCCGGGGTCTCTTCCATCTTAGGAGCTATGAATTTTATTACCACTATATTTAATATGAGGGCTCCGGGTGTGACAATGGACAGATTGCCGCTATTTGTGTGGTCAATCTTAATTACCGCCTTCTTATTGTTACTGTCTTTGCCCGTATTGGCCGGAGGTATAACTATGCTGTTGACAGATAGGAATTTTAACACTACCTTCTTTGACCCCGCCGGAGGGGGGGATCCGATTTTGTTTCAACATCTCTTTTGGTTTTTTGGCCATCCGGAGGTTTATATTCTAATATTGCCTGGTTTTGGGATGATCTCCCAAATAATTCCCACCTTTGCTGCTAAAAAACAAATTTTTGGATACTTGGGCATGGTCTATGCAATGTTATCTATTGGGGTATTGGGTTTTATTGTGTGGGCTTGGAGATGGGCGGCCGGTGGGGCAACCTGCCGTGCTATTACCCGACTGTATGCGGGAACACCCCTATCCCCTTTGAGGGGAGCGGCCCAGTAACTACTCGCGTCGCCGCTCGCGGAGGCGCAGTAAAAAAGTTAGTGGGGGGTCAACCCGCAGACAACCGGACCCCATCCGCCCCTTATGGGGGGAGGGGGCCGGGGGTCGCAGAGACTACACGTCGGGCCCCTAGTGATTTAAGACTTCCTAAAAGGGACAGTCTTCTACTTGACTTTGGTGCAGGGCCCCCGGGGGCGCCGCCATGCCCGCCCAAGGGGCGGCAGTCCCTAAGGGAATCGGCATGGTGGGCCGTCGGCCTCTTTGAGGCGGGGGGGACTCTGGCGCTAATGGGCGAAGGGGTCAGGGCCAGCTTGGGCCGCCCCGCTGGGTGCCCCCGGACCCTACATAGGTTTAAGGAGGCCGTAGGTATGGGGGCCCTCGTAGGAGGGGGCCCCCGAGATTGCGACTGGGTGTTGTCCCCTAAGGGGGATGATGTTAACAAGATATTGAAGTTTATTAATTTAATTAATGGAAGGTTAATAACTTCAAAATATAACCTCAAATTGCTGGAGGTTATTAAATTTGTTAATCATAAATATGGCACCTGCATTGTGTATCTGGGTCCAGGCGCCATGACTCCCAACAACAGTTGATTGGCGGGGTTTGTGGAGGGGGCCGGGGGCTTTCATGTGGCTCTCGGGGTCTCGCCATCCCCTGGGAGCCGATTGGTCGTCGCGGGGAGCATTGTCGTTACACAAAAAGAGAGGTATGTTTTAGATTTAATAAACAAATTGTTGCCGGGGTGAGTCTCTTTATCGAACAATCCCCGGGGGCAGTATCAATATTTAGCTTTCACTTGCGCCAGGTGAAGCAAATATTTAGCCAGGTATCCCCTAAAGGGGGTAAAACATATCCAATATTTGTGTTGATTAAAGTGCAACCAAAGGGCACCAAGTTTAAAGAGAAAAATCACTAGAGGTGAAGATATAGTCCGATCCTCCCCCGTAAGGGGGGGGGTAGAGTAGTATAGCGCGCTCGCCACCCATGCGGGGGGCGTTGCTCCCCGGCCCAACTTTACCTTAAGGCCGGGGGCCAGAGTGACTATACAATATTGCACCACATGTTTACAGTAGGGATGGACATAGATACCAGAGCCTATTTTACTGCTGCCACCTTAATAATCGCCGTTCCAACCGGGATTAAGGTGTTCAGCTGGTTGGCCACTATTTATGGCGGCGCCCTCAGATTGGACACTCCCATGCTATGGGCGATAGGGTTTGTTTTCTTATTTACCGTGGGGGGGTTGACCGGAGTAATCTTGGCCAACAGTTCTTTAGATGTGGTTCTCCACGACACATACTATGTGGTAGCTCATTTCCACTATGTATTATCCATGGGGGCCATTTTTGCCATTTTTGGCGGGTTTTATTATTGGTTTGGTAAAATCACAGGCTATTGTTACAATGAAGTCTATGGAAAAATTCACTTTTGGTTAATGTTTATCGGGGTGAATTTAACCTTTTTCCCCCAACACTTTTTGGGCCTAGCAGGCCTACCTAGGCGTTACTCTGATTTTGTAGACAGTTTTGCTGGTTGGAACCTGGTGTGCTCCCTGGGGTCAACCATATCCATTGTTGGAGTGCTGTGGTTTGTGTTTATAGTTTATGATGCTTATGCCAGGGAGGTAAAATTTATTGGTTGGATCGAGAATAGCGGGGCTAGTTGGGCTTCCCTAGAGTGGGTGCAGCCTTCCCCTCCTCAACCTCACACCTATAATGAGCTACCTTTCGTCTATGGGCCCACCCCCGTAAGGGGGGCGGGGCCGCAATAGGCACCTCTAATGACGCCCATTGATTCGCTAATGTATTATAAATATATAATAGTGGCAATTTTACTGTTATTATTGGGGGTATTGGGTATTGTCCTCAACCGAGGTCACCTTATAATAATGTTGATGTCCATAGAATTGATATTATTGGCCGCCTCTTTCTTATTTTTAATAAACTCTGTGGTAATAGATATTTTGATTGAACAAATCTTTACAATTATGATTTTAACGGTTGCGGCGGCGGAGTCCGCTATTGGTTTGGCCATATTGGTGGCCTATTACCGAATAAAAGGGACTATTGCTGTCAAATCCCTCAATTGACTTAGGGGCTAATCCGGGGGGGCATTCCCCCCCGGGTGGGAACCCCCGCCCTCCCTCCTTCGGAGGCCGGGCGGGGGTTGAGAAGAAAGATGCCACAATTAGACGCAGCTACTTATTTAACTCAATATAGATGGACCTTGATAACTCTGTTTCTATTATTTTCCCTATTGGTGGCTTCCATTTTACCTACTATTAAAACAAATTGGCTCATAAGGAGATCTGTAATGGGTGGTTGGGCGACCCAAGGGCCCTCTGGGGGCTTGGGGTTGAAGAAAGAGGTTGTTGCAATTTGGAAAGACCTAGATTAATCCGCTCTGCACCAAAGAAATTCCGCAGGGAGTTCCCTTAGGGATCCCCCCCCTGCGGTCACTTGCACGCTGCCCTCCCTCTTTCGGAGGCCTCCCTTTTCCATGGTAACCACCATGGTGGGGGGAGGACGGGCGGCGGTGGCTGCGCAACCCCCGGGGCCCGTAGGCCCCCAGCGCCCGTAGGCCCCCGGCGGTTACTTGAATAGGAAATGTGTGCCGCTTATTTTGATCAATTTAAAATAGTGAGTTTAGTCGCCCTTACTAATTCATCCATGATGATGATATTAGCGGTGGTTGTTGGCCTATTGTTGTTTAGGGGAACTAAATTAATCCCCAATAGATGGCAGTCGATTATGGAATCAATCTATAGTCATTTTCATGGTGTAGTTAAAGACAATTTAGGGGCGGAAGGGTTGAAGTATTTCCCCTTTATTATATCCCTTTTTACTTTTATCGTGTTTTTGAATGTTTTGGGCCTATTCCCCTATGTGTTTACTCCCACAGTTCATATAGTTGTCACGTTGGGCCTATCCTTTTCTATTGTGATAGGTGTGACTTTGGGGGGGCTCTGGAAATTCAAATGGAATTTTCTTAGCATATTAATGCCAGATGGAGCCCCCTTGGGGTTAGCTCCCCTGTTGGTGGTAATAGAAACTGTAAGTTATGTTTCTAGGGCCATCTCTTTAGGGGTTCGTTTGGCGGCTAATCTCTCGGCCGGCCATTTGTTGTTTGCCATTTTAGCCGGGTTCGGGTTTAATATGTTAATAGCTGGGACCTTTCTCAGTTTGTTCCCCCTGTTAATCATGATCTTTATAACCTTATTGGAGATGGCAGTGGCCGTGATTCAGGCCTATGTGTTTTGTTTACTAACCACAATCTATTTGGGGGACACGGTCGCCCTGCATTAGTCCTTGGCCCCCCCCAGGGGGGGCCCGTGGTGGGGGGCGGGCAATTATAGGGGGGCTACGATCCGGTTTCAGGTAAAATGGCTGAGGGGCGGCGCCCTTGGGGCTTTTAACCCGAGTGGAAGTTACCGAGTAGCCTTCTACGAAGGTTTCTTGCAATCCTTTGGTTTTGGGGAAAATAGAAGACAAGTGGACCTTCTAATACATGCTAGTGCACGCCCGCGCACAGGTGAGGAAACCCGGCTACCCCACCCCCAGGCCTCGCCGGGGGGCTGGGCCGGAGACGTATTAGGTATGAGGGTGGTATTAAAGACTCACCCTGCCGAAGATGCGTGACAATCAACCCGGAGTCACACTTTCACTGAAACAAGGGGAAGGCTCATTAAGTCCGTTGAGGACGAGGCAGCAGTAGAGAATATTGTGCAATGTACGGCAGTATGACACAGAGAGCACACGCCCTCTTGGCCTGTCCAACTAAGTGCCAGCAGACGCGGTTAGACTTAGGGGCCAAGCCTTTATGAGCAAAGGGGCGTAAAGGGTGTGTAGGCCGACTGCCCCACCCCCCCCCAAGGTGGTAAATGGAATTTTTCTGTAGCGGTAGAATGTGCGGATAGAAAATAGAACCCTAAAAGCAGAAGCAATTTACCGCGGGGCGGGAGGGGGGGCCCCTTGGGGCGCCCCTCCGGGTCACGGGCTGAAACACGAGGGTGTGGGGAACAAACAGGATTAGAGACCCTGGTAGTCCACACTGTAAACGATGGAGAAAATGCGAATGCAGCCCCGAAAGGCAGCAATCTCCCGCCTGAGTAGTACGATCGCAAGATTAAAATTCAAAAAATTTGGCTGTTCACCGTTTCGATTAGAGGAGCGTGTAGTTTAATTCGATAAACCGCGAGATACCTTACCCAAACTTGAATCGCCCCACCTGCGACCTTAATGGTCCCGGAGGGGGTGACCGGTATTGCATGGCCGTCGTCAGTTCGTGTATGAAACTTTAAACGGACCCAACCCGAGGATTAACCGCGGATGAAGTCAGGTCTTATGGTCCCAATGTTTGGGGATAATATGCGCTACATTTTCTTATACAATGGGAAACCTGGGAGGTGAAACCCAAAAGTGAGAGTTCGGTAGGCTATTGGAAGATGGCCGAAAGTTGAATTTAATAGTAATCGGAAAGTATAGCGTTCCGGTGAAAATGGTCTAGGTGTTAGCACAAATCGCCCGTCACCTTAACTTAGGATGATGGTTCGGACGCCGCTGCGTCCCTACGGGCCCCGGCGGTTACGGGCCCCTACGAAGTTAAGCAAGTCGTAACATAGTGAGAGGAGGGGAACCTCCTCTTGAAATTAATATAGATTTATAGAGGAGGGGAACCTCCTCTTAAAATCAATATAGATTTATAGAGTGGCCACTGGCTACTAACAAAAATAAGCAAGTCATAATATAGTAAGGGGGGGAAAACCCCCCCTTGGAGTCGCTCCCAAGCCCTTCCCAGCCATACGGCTGGCCACCACGATGGTGGGGGGAGAAGGGGCGACGGTTGCATGGACATGAGTGAGCCTTTATTTCTAAGTACAATCACATTGGGCTTAATAATTTATAGTGTCAAGGGTTTGACCCTAAAAATCTCAATTCTAACGTTATTAATTACAAGCTGATGGAGTTTTTCTGAGGGGGCCGGCCTTTTTTTCCCCATTGAGTTTTTACAGGGTCTATTTGGCGGGATTCCTTTGGGAGGATACAACGGACTATTGACCATAAACAGTTGGGCGAAGGGAACTGAATTACTTGTTCTTGTCGGCGCTACCGCAGTTTTAATGATGCTTGATCCCCCTCTCCAAAGGGAGATGACTACTACAGGGGCTGTGGGGCACACCCCACCTGCGGGGGCCAACACCCCAATTTTAATCCTAATGGTGGCATTGGGGGGCGTTCTCTTGGTGTCGTCTAGTAACTGGCTTTCTGTCTATTTAGCCATTGAGCTGCCCACCCTCTCCTTATTTATACTAGCCGCCCAAAAGAGAGGGTCCGGTTATAGCGCCGAATCTGGCTTAAAATACTTTGTGCTGGGGGCGCTTTCCTCGGGGCTGTTCCTGTTTGGATGTGCCATGATGTGCGGATTGACGGGGGGGACCAGTGTGCCCTGTACCGATCTGGTACTCGGTCAGGCCCCCGGGGGTGCTATGCCCCCGATGGGAGGCCTATTGATCACAGTAGCGCTGTTGTTTAAGTTGTCAGCTGCCCCATTCCATATGTGGGCCCCCGATGTATATGACGGTGCGCCGACCACGACCACCGCTTTATTGGCGATTGTGCCAAAGGTAGCCATATTTTCTATTTTAGTTTCAATTGGCCCGGCAATAAACATATTATTGATTGGTGCTATATTTTCAATGATCGTGGGCGCCATTGGGGCTTTAAACCAAACAAAAGTTAAACGCCTAATAGCTTATAGTGGAATAGGACATATGGGGTTTATACTTTGGGGGATGGAGATTGGGTCTTTTGAAAGTATTCAAGCTAGCCTGGTGTATATGATTTTATACGTGACAATGTCTATTAGCATTTTTGCTATAATATTGGCCCTGGGGGTGGTTAGGAATTTAATAGTGGAGTTTAGTGGTCTCTCCAGGAGAGATCCGACTTTGGCTATAACATTGGCCTTAACTCTCCTTTCGATTGCGGGTATTCCCCCCTTAGTTGGATTCTTAAGTAAATGGTTGGTGCTGTTGCCGGGGGTGGTTAATCAATATTATTTAGTCTCGGTTTTAGCCGTGGTCTGCTCGGTTATAGCTGGCGTTTATTATGTTAGAATAGTAAAAATTATCTACTTTCAAGCTGATTCTTCCCTTTTAATTGGCATAAAAACGCTTAGGAGGGAGAATAGAATAAATTTAAGAAAGGCTTTGCTAATTGGTGCTAGTTTATATGTGATTGGGTTCACAATTGCCTCCCCCAATTTTCTGTTACAACTGGCCCATTGGGCCACAGTGGGGCTGTTCTAGATCCAAGCATTATAATAATGCTTGGATCATGATAATCAAGATCCCACCATCCCTCATGATGGTGGCCAGCCCTCGGGCTGGGATCGAGCCGAAGGGGCGCTACCCCCGTCCGGCCTCCGAAAGAGGGAGGGGCGGCGGTGTGGGGCCCCATTGGTGCCCGCCGTAGGGTGGACTAACGGCAAGTCGCCGGGCTCATGACCCGGTCATGCAGGTTCAACTCCTGCCCCTACAACATTATCAATGTTGGAATGCAACGTCGATTTGAGTAAAAAGAGTGACGAATGGAGAACTAGGGTGCACTAAAGAGGACGGAGCCCCCCGAAATGGCGGAGGAGAGACTTTGAAGCCCTAATGTCCTGCGCGGCAACGCAGCGGGGGGGCCAGGGGAGCGAAACATCCCAGTACCGGGCCCCCCACCCCCCCCTCCCCATAATGGGTGTTTAGGGGGGGGGCACAATAAAAATCAAACGAGATTCCGCAAGTGGCGGCGAGCGAAAGCGGACGGGCCCTTTCCCGTAGGCCCCCCGGCCTCGGCTGGGGGGCGGGGGTCGCCCACCCAGGGGCGGGCGAGTAGTGATGGGAAGATGGGTGGCCACACATCCAAGGCTTAATAATTAGTGTCACACCGAAAGAGAGGAGTACTGTAAAGGAAAGTTGAAAGAGACTTGAAAAGACCTTGAAATGAGTCACTTAAAGCAGTTGTAACACAACGTACCTTTTGTATAATGGGTCCACGAGATAAAATTTGGCAAACTTAAAGTGCAATCTCGCAGCCACCCCACAGGGGATGGTTGGGGGGATTGTTCTTGGCCCCCTAAGGTGTAGTGAAAGCAAGGGGGGGGATACCCCCACCCCTCAGTCAAATTTCCCGAAACCAAGTGATCTAGCCATGGGCAGTTTTTAGGAACGAACCGGTGGTTGTTGCAAAAACCTCGGATGACCTGTGGTTAGGGGCGAAACGCCAATCGAACTTGGAGATAGCTGGTTTTCTGCGAAAACTATTGAAGTAGTGCGTCCACAATTCAAGGCTAAGATCGACTGATCTTAGGGTAAGTCGAATAATCAAGATTTGCATTATCCGATGAGAATGGCTTGGAATGCGGTAAAGCCCGATCCCCCGAAGCCGGGGGATTAACTATGAAGAAAAAAAGCCAGAGTAGGACAGACAGACTGTGGGCGATAAGGTCGACGGTCAAAAGGGGAGAAGCCCTAACCAGAAGTTAAAGTCATTAATAAAAATTTCCACCATCCTTCCCACCATTCCGAAGGAATGGTGGCCAGCCTGGCCCTCCTTATGGAGGATAACAGGCTGGGAGGATGGTGGCTAGTATAAAATTTAGTGTAAAAGAGATATTGGATTTAGACAATGAAGAAGTAGGCTTGGAGCCAGCCACCTTTGAGAGATGACGTAGCAGTTCACTCAAGAAATTCTTTTATCTCTAAAATTATGGTGGCTAAAGTTGAACTGAAACTCTGGGGGCGAAATAACCCCACTATCTATAAGATAGTGGCCAGCTTAGCTGGGAGGAGGGGTCCGGGAGGACCCAATCCTCACCCTAACGGGTGCAGGTTGCGAGGAACTCCCACCCTTCGTTATGTTTGCTCGGTAGCAGAACGTACTGTTAATTGTTCAGTGAGAGCCCCACGCGGCATCAGAAGTGATAATGTGGACATGAGTAAAAAATCATAGGATCACTCCCCCCCTGGTTTCCCATATTAGCTATGGGGTTAAACAGCCCCTAAAATAGCAGCCCCAAAGGTTGCGTTAATGGGGGGCCATGAGTAATAGACGCACAAAGTGCCAGGAAAGAATTATTCAAGGGCATCGGTAAATCGAAGGTGATAACCATCGCGAGGGATGGTGGCCACCATCTTTCGGCGCCACACTGTACTAAACTAACTAAAGTGGGGGATAGTGAGGGGATAAATTTCCTTAAGGAACTCGGCAAAATCCCAATGGCCCACCAGGGCATAGATTGGAACACGGGCCTCGACTGTTTACCAAAAACATAGCCCTCGGCTAATATGAAAATAGAAGTATGGAGGGTGAGGCCTGCCCAATGGTTGTATCTAAAAGCGGTGGATAAAAGTCGACCGTGTAAGGACAATTGAATGGCCGCGGTAACACTGACCGTGATAATGTAGCGTAATCACTAGCCAATTAATTGTTGGCCAGTATGAATGGCGCCACGAAGGCCCCACTGTCTTAAGGAAATTCCCAGTGAAATTGAATTCGTAGTGAAGATGCTACGTCCAATTTGTTAGACGAAAAGACCCCGTTGAGCTTTACTGGGGCACTTACACGGCCCTGGCCTTCAAGCCTAAGTGTGATAGGCCAAGGCTTATCGCACCTAGGAGTTGGCCGAATTTAAATGGGTGGCTTAGACTATGTGGCAGCCCCCCGTCGGGGCAGATGAAACTCCACTCCCCCATGTCAAAGGGGCTAACCCTCTCCTCTTGGGAGGGGAGACAATGTAAGTAGGACAGTTTGGTTGGGGCGACCGCCTTTTAAATAGTAACGAAGGTGCGCTTAAGGTGTGTAATTAATGACTGAAGCCTGACTGCGAGGGGGACACCCCGAGCAGACACCCCCAAGCCCGCCCGGGAGGGCGGCGATGGGGTGGGCCATAGTGACCCGTTAATTTAGAGTGGAATAGTTAACGATCAACGAATAAAAGTTACCACGGGGATAACAGCGTAATATCGTTAGAGAGTTCACATCGACGACGATGTTTGCGACCTCGATGTTGAATTGCGGCATCCTGGGGTGCAGCCGCTCCCAAGGGTTGGTCTGTTCGTCCATTAAAGCCGTACATGATTTGAGTTAAAAGCGTGGTAACACAGCTTGGTTTCTATCTACAAATTGAAGAAACATCGATATAACTATCTTCTAGTACGAAAGGACCGAAGGATTAGTGATCCTCTTATTTTTTATAAGTTACGATCAACCCATTGACCTCCACTCCCCCTCCCGGGGGGGCGAGGGGTCTCTCAGCTAATCACTGACCGCTTCTAAAGTGGGAAAGTCATATCGAAATGTTTGGGCCCATTATAGGGGGGCTAAAACCCCACCATCACGAGCCTGTTATAGCGGCCTTTTAAGGAGGGGATGGTGACCAGCCCTTGGGCTGGGAAAAATCATTAGGAAAAACCATTAGGCCAATTTGTTGGGGGAAACAGCCCATTGGATAGCGTTTAATGGTCAATCAGGGAGCTTCAGTCTATGACTATGACCAAAGGTCTACTCTTAGAATTCGGTTTCCCATTTGTGAGATCATAAATCAAGTAACCATCGGTTACTGGCGTAACCTGCCTCCTTGGGAGGCCTCTTTCGGAGGGAAGGTTGCAATCTTTCGATCCCAGCGTATACGCTGGCCTATAATATAGGGATAACCAAGGCTTCAGCCTGTGGCTATGACCAAAGGTCTATGTATCTTTTAGTTATATTGGCCCCCCTTTTGGGGGCCTTAACGTCAGGGTTTTTTGGTAGAAAAATAGGAGAAAAAGGTGCTGGTATTTTTACTTCAGCCTGTTTAATTTTAAGTTTGTCCTGGTCTGCCTTGATATTTTATGAAACGACCTTAAATTCCTCTACAACATATATAAAATTATGGAGGTGGCTCGATTCAGATTTATTGACCACCTATTTTGGCTTACAATTCGATAGTGTTACTGCCACGATGTTGATCGTGGTTACAGGTGTATCCACTTTAGTTCATATTTTTTCTACCGCATACATGGACGGCGACCCTCATCTTCCTCGATTTATGTCATACTTGTCATTATTTACATTTTTTATGATCCTATTAGTGACTAGTGACAACTACCCACAGTTATTTATTGGTTGGGAAGGAGTAGGGCTATGTTCTTATTTACTAATCAATTTTTGGCTAACCAGAATTGAGGCTAATAAGGCGGCCATAAAAGCCATGTTGGTCAATAGAGTGGGGGACATTGGGTTAGTTTTGGCGATGTTTGCTATTTGGGAGGAATTTGGGTCTTTAGATTTTTCTTCAGTTTTCAACGCCGCTCCGGTTGCCGCTGAAAGCCATATTACCTTGATATGTTTATTTTTGTTTATCGGGGCAGTTGGTAAATCTGCACAATTGGGGTTGCACACTTGGTTGCCGGATGCTATGGAAGGTTAACGTTGGGCCGTCTTGTCTAAGTAATTAGTTATGATTATAAATCCACTGTATGCTGGGAAAACCTCTAGTCAGCCCCTGGCTATTGCCAGGGGGGTCGACCATCCCCTCCTTCGGAGGGGATGGTGGGTTGATCAGCCGGTAACAAAAACCGAAGGTTAGGTTTTCCCCCTTCGTTGTTGGAACCCCCGAGACTTTATGTGGAAACCACTTGCGAGCCCAGGCCCTGGCCTGGCCTATACAATAGGTAAACCGCCCCCCAAAGGGGGGTGAGTAGAGGTGAGACCGGTTCAAGTCCGGCTGCCCCCTAGATGGTCGTCACAATAATCCACCTTATTGTAAAAATATTAGTGATAGTTGTCCCATTACTTGTTGCAGTGGCTTATTTAACTTTAGCCGAACGGAAAGTTTTGGGGTATATGCAAGCTAGAAAAGGACCAAATGTAGTTGGGGTCTATGGGCTATTACAGCCTTTGGCTGATGGTGTAAAGTTGTTCGCCAAAGAGATGGTGATCCCCCACCATGCGAATCTTTTCATATATGTAGCCGCCCCTATATTATCATTTACCTTGGCCTTAATCGCTTGGGGGGTTATTCCTTATGAAAGGGGGGTTTTAATAAGTGATTTAAAGATAGGAATCTTGTATTCATTGGCTATCTCCTCCATAAGCGTTTATGCCATACTAATGTCCGGGTGGTCTAGTAATTCTAAATATGCTTTTTTAGGAGCCATTCGGGCCGCGGCCCAAATGATTAGTTATGAAGTTTCTATAGGGCTAATAATCATTACTGTCATTTTGTGCGTGGGCTCCTTAAATATTACTGAGATAGTACTAGCTCAAGGAAATAGTGTTTGATTTTTTTTTCCTCTTTTCCCCGCTGCTATGATGTTTTTTGCTTCCGCGTTAGCCGAAACAAATCGAGCTCCTTTTGATTTGACAGAGGGGGAGTCTGAGTTGGTGTCCGGATATAATGTCGAGTACGCCTCGATGTCCTTTGCTTTGTTTTTCCTTGCCGAATATGCTCACATTATATTAATGAGTTGTATGACAACTATATTATTTTTGGGGGGATGGCTCTCACCAATCATGTTTTTAAAAGGAGGGGCTTGATGGTTTGGTATAAAGACCGCCTTTATAATTTTATTGTTTATTTGAATAAGGGCCTCCTTTCCGAGAATGCGGTATGATCAATTGATGGCGCTATTATGGAAATCTTATCTGCCTTTAAGTTTAGCTTTGGTTATTTTGGTTGCTGGCGTTTTATTGGGCTTTAATGGCCTACCCCCCAGTTGATGTTAAACCGCAGGTTCTTCTGCAACCGCCCATTGGGACAGGTTGTTCTGTAGCCTTATCTTGGGGGAAGGTTAAGGGACAGCCCATAAGGGCTGAGCTTATAGTTTTGAGGAAACAGGCTGAGGCCCGTGCCTATGGCCCTAACGGTAGAATGGTTCCCTCAAAAGAGGGAACCATTACCTTGAGAATGTCGAGCCATTCCCTCCCACCATCCCCTCCGAAGGGGGGGGTGGTGGTCAGCCTGGCCCTCCTTATGGAGGATAACAAGCTGGGAGGAATGTCGAGACATTCCCTTGAGAATGTACACGGAGTTTTATGGGATTTTAGTTTTATTAATTTTTAGTGTAATTCTTTCCGCCATTATTTCCGGCGCTTCTTATGTTTTAGGGGTGAAGCAGCCGGACCGGGAGAAAGTCTCCGCTTATGAATGTGGGTTTGATGCCTTCGGGGCCCCCGGGCGCCCCTTTTCGGTCCGGTTTTTCTTAATTGGAATTTTGTTTTTAATTTTTGATTTGGAAATTTCTTTCCTTTTCCCTTGGAGCATAATATATAATCAAATTTCTCCTTTTGGGTTTTGAACCATGACGGTATTTTTGGTCATTCTCACCCTCGGCTTAATTTATGAGTGAATAAAGGGCGGTCTAGAGTGGGAGTAACCACAAGCAGCCCGCGGTTCCCTCCTCGGAAGGGGGGAGACTGCCCCTTCGGGGCGACGGCTGCACCCCTCCCTCCTTCCCAGCCTGCAGGCTGGCCCCCATCATGGATGGTGGCGGAGGCCTCCCTTCCCCATGGTGACCACCATGGTGGGGGGAGGACGGGGGTCGCAAGGTAGGCAAGTTGTAAAGTGGAAGATAAAGTCCCATCCGCCACGGGAGTGGCGGCGTGCCGAGGCGGCGGGGCATCCCGCCGCCTCGGCCAATTATCATACCAACCCCGGTATCCGCCCTAATTCACGCCGCAACCATGGTTACGGCGGGTGTTTTTTTATTAATTCGGTCCGCCCCCCTGTTGGAACAAGCGCCATTGGCTTTGATGATAGTGACTGTCGTGGGGTCCATGACCGCGTTTTTTACTGCCACGATCGGGCTGGTTCAAAATGACCTAAAAAAAGTAATTGCTTATTCAACCTGTAGTCAATTGGGGTACATGGTGGTGGCCTGTGGGATTTCCCATTATTCCATAAGTTTATTCCACTTAATGAACCACGCCTTTTTTAAGGCTTTGCTGTTTTTAAGTGCTGGATCTGTCATTCATGCCATGGCCGATGAACAAGACATGAGGAAAATGGGGGGGCTAATAACATCCACCCCATTTACTTATACTATGATGTTCATTGGTTCCCTTTCTTTGATGGGCTTCCCTTATTTAACGGGCTTTTATTCTAAAGATCTAATTTTGGAGCTTGCTTACGATCAATATTATTTAGCCTTCGCCCATTGGTTGGTGATCTTTTCCGCACTATTGACGGCTTTTTACTCAATTCGATTAATCTATTTGACCTTTATTGCCGATACAAGCTCAAAGAAAGAAGTTTTTATGCGGGCTCATGAGGGCTCTTGGAACTTAACTTTGCCCCTAATATTGTTGGCTTTAGGGAGTATTTTCGTGGGTTATTTAACCAAGGAGGTACTATGGTCGTTTCAGGCCACACTCCCCCCCATTATCCCTATTTCTATCAAATTACTGCCTGTAATTTTTAGCTTCTTCGGGGCAACCTCGGCTTTTGTGCTCTACCATTGTTCCACCCGCGCCTTTAGTGTGCCAACCCCGGCTATTAGTTTGGCCAGCTATGCTTTTTTATATTCTGCTTGGCAGTTCAATTTTATTATAAACTATTTCTTGGTAAGAAATGTGTGGGGGTTAGGCCATCTAATCTCGTACCGAGTCCTAGATAAGGGGGTGTTGGAATTGGTCGGCCCCAAAGGAATATCAGACCGAATGATCCAATTAACTCAAGGGATTAGCAATTTACAATCCGGTTTAGTTTTTAATTATGCGCTAATAATATTAATTGGTGCCGCGGTGTTTATTTGGGGAACCGTCTGGCCCCTTTATTAATTTTCGACCCCCCCCATCCCCGTGGGGTTGGGTCGTTGCATGGGGGGGGTAGGTTAAGGTAGACCGTTGGCCTTCAAAGCTAAAAGTGTGGGTTCAAGCCCCGCTCCCCCTGCATGCCCTCAGCGGCGGCACCACAGCCAAGGGGCCCCGCAAATTGGGGCATGGGCCCCCCTCTTAGAAAATGACAATATTAAGCCGCCTATTTCTTATGACTATCCCCTTTGGGGAGAGAGACCTGCCGGAGCCTTGGCAATTAGGCTTTCAAGATGCTGCCCACCCGGTGATGGAAGAAATAATCTTTTTTCATGATCAGATCATGTTTCTATTGGTCATTATTATTACAACGGTATTATGGTTAATTGTTAAGGCTTTGGGTGGCAAATCTTACCACAGATATTTAGTTGACGGGACCTTATTAGAAATAATTTGGACTATAATCCCGGCAATTTTATTAGTTTTCCTAGCCTTCCCCTCTTTAAAATTATTATATTTAATGGATGAGATAATGGACCCCGCTTTGACCATTAAGGCGATAGGCCATCAATGGTATTGGTCTTATGAATACTCGGACTATCGGGCGGAGACATTAGAGTTTGACTCCTATATGGTCCCCACTTCGGATTTAAACACTGGTGATTTTAGATTGTTAGAGGTGGACAATCGGCTCGTCGTTCCTATTAACACACATATTCGAGTGTTAGTAACCGGGGCGGACGTTTTGCATTCATTTGCAGTCCCCTCTTTGGCCATAAAGATGGATGCAGTTCCAGGTAGATTGAATCAAACAAGTTTCTTTGTAAAAAGACCCGGCACTTTTTATGGTCAATGTTCTGAAATTTGTGGTGCCAACCATTCTTTTATGCCCATAGTGGTGGAGGCGGTTTCTTTAAATAAATATATAAATTGGGTGCTATCCCTACAGTCCAGTTCTTAGAAGGGACAGTCTATAAGGCTGTGCCTTCTGGCTTTAAACCCCGTAGATTACTATGCAACCGCCCGTTCGGGCAGGTTGCTCTGCAACCTTATCTTAGGGAAAGGTCCTATCGTACCGTTGGGTCGAACCAAAGGTTGAATGATTCAACCCCTAAGCCCTTGGGGGTCCTGCGGGGCCCCTAACTATGGCTATGGTGGCTGTTATAGAATATAGAGGGGTGGGATAGATCATAAATGTAACCTCAGTGGTTATTGTGATCTATCTCCCTAATCGGTGGCAATACCGCCCATCCCTCCTTCGGAGGCCTCCCTTCCCCATGGTAATTACCATGGTGGGGGGGGGGCCGGGCGGGATTTTGATTAGATTATGGTTTCTCCTAAGAATTGGCTGGGCTTAATTTTTCTTTTACTTATTTTGGGGATAATTAGCGTGATAAGAATTCCATCAGACAACGACGCTCGACTAAAAAGAGCCGCCCTAGAGTGGTCCCTGGCGACTTTAGCTGCCACTTTGATTTTATGGGGAGCCTTTGATTCCGGGGGCCAGTTTCAAACCATAAACCAAACAGAGTGGGTAGTTTCTCCGGCCTTAAACTTCCAATGGGGGCCGATCGTTTTAGCGGTGGACGGGATATCCTTGTTTTTTTTTATTTTAACTGCATTATTAATCCCCATTTGCATTTTAATAAGTTGGAATTCTATTAAATATTTATTGAAAGAATTCTTGTTGTGCTTGCTATTTTTGGAGATTTTATTGATGGGGGTTTTTTCCGCACTTGACCTGTTGTTATTTTATATTTTGTTTGAGGGAATATTAATTCCCATGTTCCTTCTGATTGGTATCTGGGGCTCAAGGGAAGAAAAAGTGCGAGCTTCTTATTATTTCTTCTTTTATACTTTAATGGGGTCGGTGTTTATGCTCTTGGGTATCTTTCAACTGTATGATATCGCCGGCACAACAGATTACCAGACATTATTAAATATTAAACTACCCGAGTCAACCCAAAAGTGGATATTTGCTGGGTTTTTCCTCAGTTTGGCGGTAAAAATCCCCAAGGTGCCCTTCCATATTTGGTTGCCTCAGGCCCATGTTGAGGCCCCTGTTTCGGGCTCGGTCATATTGGCGGGGGTACTATTAAAATTGGGGGGTTATGGGTTTTTGAGGTTTTCTTGGCCCCTTTTACCTGCCGCCTCGGAATATTTTGCCCCTTTAATAATAACGTTGAGTGGGATAGCTATCGTATATGGGAGCCTGACAACCTGTCGGCAAGTGGATTTTAAGCGACTAATTGCTTATTCTTCGGTGGCACACATGGGCTTGGTAACTTTGGGCCTATTCACCCATACAATAGAAGGCTTGGTCGCGGCTGTGTTTTTAATGTTGGCCCATGGTATTGTTAGTTCTTCCCTCTTTATTGCGGTCACTTTTTTATATGAGCGCCATCACACTCGTCTTATAAAGTATTACCGGGGGATTACTATTACAATGCCTATTTTTGCGACCATGATGTTGGTGTTGACACTCACCAATATGGCCATCCCTTTAAGTTGTAATTTTGTGGGGGAATTTTTTTCTTTGTTAGCCGCCTTTGAATATAGTTTGGTGATTGGGGTTTTGGCCGCATCGGGCATGGTTTTGTCGGCCGCATATTCCCTTTATTTGTATAACCGAATTTGTTTTGGGGATGCTTCCAATTATCACCTCTTCCCCAGGGACATGAACCGGCGCGAGGCTTTGGCCATGGCCCCCTTAGTAATTCTAATTTTTTTCCTTGGGATATTGCCCTCGGTGATTATAGGGCCTGTGAAAAATGCCCTAATGTTTAGTCCTGGGGGAGCCTAGGGGGGGGGGGGTTCTAGTGCTCCTCTAGTCTATATGGCTCGGCCTTTATAGGCTGTTTCTTCTCCCAGCTGGTTATTCTCCATAAGGAGGGAAGGCTGGCCACCATTCCGAAGGAATGGTGGGAGGAGGAGGCTCTCCCCCGGCAGTTTGAATGGTGATGACTTGGGCTTGCTTCTACACATTGTCATTTGGGGCGATCGCTTCTGGAATAATGGTCATATCGGCGCTTAACCCGGTTCACTCAGTTTTTTGGTTGGTAGTTGCTTTTACAAGTTCTTCGGCCCTCTTTATTTTATTGGGGGTAGATTTTATCGCTTTAATGTTTTTAATTGTCTATGTGGGTGCTATTGCTATTCTTTTTTTGTTTGTTATTATGATGTTAAATTTAACTGACTTCCCCCCCGCCTACCGGTTGGGGGGCGAAACAGATATGACAAACTATGTCCCCGTTGGGTTGGCCATTGGAACACTTTTCTTTTCGGAAATTGCCTCCAGTTGGCTCATAATGGGCGGCCACTATACTCTTGCGGGCCCCTTTGGGGCTGCGACCTCCGGTTACGCTAGTGAACTGGGGGGAAATTGGAATTTGGCCAACCCTTGGTTTTTAATAAAGTGCCACAATATTGAAGCCATTGGGCGGCTGCTATATACCGATTACTACTATTTATTCATTCTAGCCAGTTTTATATTGCTGGTGGCCATGATTGGGGCCATAGTATTAACTCAAGAAATAGGGGAGGAGATAGGGGCCACTGCCAAGAAACAAGATATCTTCCTTCAAACCAGCCGCGCCCCCGAGGGCGCGTAACCCCGCAGGCGTCCCGCCCGGGCCCCTTGATCCCTCCACCATTCCTTCCCACCATTCCTTTGGAATGGTGGCCAGCCTGGCCCTCCTTATGGAGGATAACAGGCTGGGAGGAATGGTGGCCAGCTCTCTCTCCTTATGGAGGATAGCCGGCTGGGAGGAGCCTTGCAACCGTCGCCCCTCCAAAAAAGGGAGGGGCGACGGTTCCATCAACTCTTATAGGCTGATGGCACCAGTGGTCCGCGAGGAACCGCGGGTCCCTTGAGGCCCCCCAGTTCAATTCTGGGGGCCCCCCCATGCAACTAAGGAAAGAGAACCCCGTCCTATCTATTGTAAATGGCTTAATTATTGATTTGCCAAGCCCCTCCAATATTTCTTATATGTGGAACTTTGGTTCTTTGTTGGGGGCATGCCTGGGCATACAAATATTAACAGGAATTTTTCTGTCAATGCACTATTGCGCGGATGTAAGTTTGGCTTTTGCCTCTGTGGGCCATATTATGCGCGATGTTAATTATGGATTTTTACTAAGGTATTTACATGCCAATGGGGCCTCCATGTTTTTCCTATGCGTCTATCTTCATATAGGCAGGGGATTGTATTTTGGGAGCTATTCACGAACTGCGGTTTGAAATGTTGGTGTTGTAATATATGTATTGATGATGGCCACAGCTTTTATCGGATACGTTTTACCTTGGGGCCAAATGTCTTTTTGGGGCGCCACGGTCATTACTAATTTATTGTCAGCTATCCCTTATATTGGGACAGATATTGTCCAATGGGTTTGGGGGGGATTTAGTGTTTCTAACGCTACACTTAATCGGTTCTACAGCCTCCATTACCTTTTACCCTTTGTTCTAGCGGCTTTGGCCATGGTTCATTTAATATGTTTACATGTTGAGGGGTCTAATAATCCTATCGGGGTTAAGTCTGACATTGATAAAGTGCCTTTTCATGTTTATTATACATCTAAGGATTGGTATGGTATTGTCACATTGGCGGTGATATTGGGCGCCATTGTGTACATCACCCCCAATTTGTTAGGGGACCCGGAAAACTTCATCCAGGCCAACCCCTTGGTAACTCCTGTCCACATTCAACCAGAGTGGTACTTTTTATTTGCTTATGCCATACTGCGTTCAATTCCTAATAAGTTAGGGGGGGTTGTGGCCATGTTTTCTAGTTTTTTGATATTATTTTTAATGCCATGGCTCCATAGTAGCCGATTTAGAGGCTTGACCTTCCGGCCCTTGGCGCGACTCCTCTTTTGGTTTTTCGTGGCCGACTTCTTACTCCTTACTTGGATTGGGTCACAACCTGTCGAGGAGCCCTTTATAATAATTGGGCAATTAGCTTCAATTTTTTATTTTTCTTACTTTTTAGTTATAACTCCCTTTTTGGGTCATTTTGAAAATTGGTTGACAAGCAACCCACGCTCTTCAAAGGAGGGGGCATAAGCCTCTGTACCTCGAGCGACCTATGCACGGTAGAGGTTAAAAATGGGGGACCGTCAAGGAACCGTCGGTGGGGTTCATAAGGACCCTCAAGGACGGATACATTAGTCTCCGTGTCTCGAGCAACCCTCACCAGAAGGTGAGGGTTGCTCCAGTCTAGGCTTGAGGCTGTCCCTCCTCCCAGCCGGCTATCCTCCATAAGGAGGGAAGGCTGGCCACCATCCCCCGCTATCCATACCTTGGGTATGCCTATAAAATAGGGATGGGCGGGGGATGGTGGGAGAAGCCCCTCCCGGGACGGAGCCCCCCCCTACAACCTCAAAATAGAGAATAAGTAAAATGAAATCTACCGTTTATCACCCCTATCATTTAGTAGACCCTAGTCCATGGCCTTACATAGGATCTTGCGGAGCTCTTTTTGTTACTATCGGCAGTGTTATGTATTTTCATTATAGTCAACCCTGGGTCATGTATATGGGATTAATAACAATTGTATTTACCATGGTAGTTTGGTGGAGGGATGTGATCCGGGAGGCCACTTTTCAAGGCCACCACACCCTAATGGTTAAACAGGGGTTAAAATATGGGATGCTCCTATTTATCGCCTCCGAGGTTCTTTTCTTCTTTTCCTTTTTTTGGGCTTTCTTCCATAGCAGCCTGTCGCCCACGATTGAACTCGGTGCTGTCTGGCCGCCTCAGGGCATTGACCCGTTGAATCCCTTTTCGGTACCCTTATTGAACACTGCGGTGTTACTAAGCTCGGGCGCCACCGTAACTTGGGCGCACCATGCCATAATCAGCGGCCGAAGAGGAGAGGCCATTCGGGGGCTCACTGCCACTGTGGTTTTGGGGCTAATATTTACTGGGCTACAAGCAATGGAATACTATGAGGCGCCCTTTGCCATTTCGGATTCAGTTTATGGGTCTACTTTTTTTGTGGCCACGGGGTTTCATGGCCTCCATGTTATAATAGGGACTACTTTTTTGGCTGTCTGTTTAGCCAGATTAGTATCCCATCAATTCACTCGCCATCACCATTTTGGATTTGAAGCTTCAAGTTGGTATTGGCACTTCGTAGATGTAGTGTGGTTATTTTTGTATATTTGTATATACTGGTGGGGGTCTTAGGGCCTTGATTGCCAGGAATGATGCTTCACCATTGAGGACCGAGGGTTCCTCTTGAAGAATCCTCCGTTGCCTTAAAGGCCAGCCTTTCCCTTCTTATGGAGGATAGCAGGCTGGGAGGAGCCGCCGCCCAAAAGGGCGGCGGTTGCCTGTACTAGA